CGTCCGTTGCGATATATAGAAAATGATTGGTTTGAAGATGCTGTAAGAAATGAAATGTCACAATACTCTTTTCATACATGTCAAAGTGATGGGAAAGAAAGAATATCTTTTACATATCCACCCAATTTGTCAATCTTTTTGGAAATGATAAAAAAAAAGATATCCCGGTTCACAACAGAAAAACTTTCCCACAATGAATTGTATAATAATTGGATTTTGACTAATGAACAAAAAAAAAACAACCTAAGCAATAAAATATTAAAAGGGGCCGAAGCTCTAGATAAGGGATTTATTGCTATGAATGTACTCGAAAAAAGGATTCGATTATGTAATGATGAGATTCAAGATGATGGGATTCAAAAAATATACTTACCAGAAATATATGATCCACTATTAAAAGGACCATATCGCGGACGAATCAAAGAAAGTTTTTTACTCCCAAAGACTCCTGTACTCCCAGAAACTCCTGTAACAGATCACATTTCGATAAATAAGATTCATGGTCTACTTCTCACTCCTAATTATCCTAAATTTGAACAAAAAGAAGATCTATTTAGTATCAAACCATTACCAACTGAAATTTGTTTTTTTTTGTTGAACTTAATCAATCAATTTTATGAAAAATCAACATTCAAATTGGAAGATCAGATGAGAATTTTGAAAGTTTTAGTCGATGCAGTTAGAATTGATCCGAAGGATGAAACAATTGTAAATGGAAAAGGATCCGTTGGAATAAAAGAAATCAGTAAAAAAGTCCCAAAATGGTCATACAGATTAAGAGACGAGTCGGAACTAGCGCCGGAAGAAGAGCATTTTCAAATTCATACGAGAGAGGGCAAATACGTAGTGATTTATGTTGAGGAGAATCTAAAGGATACAGAGACTGATAATGCCGAAGAGACTGATAATATCAAAGAGACTGATAATGCCAAAGAGACTGATAATGCCAAAGAGACTCAAAATACGAAAAAGACTCAAAATAGCAAAGAAACTAAAAAAAAAAAAATGAATAAAGAAGAGGAAGAGAAAAAGGAAGATTATGTGGTACGTTATCGGAAAAGATCAGATTTTGGACGAGAACTAATCAGAGGATCCATGCGTGCTCAAAGACGTAAAACAGTCACCTGGAGAATGTTCTTGCAACTACAGGCGCACTCTCCACTGTTTATAGACAGAACAGCTAGATTCCCCTATTTCAATTTCATTTTCAATTCGAATCTCAAGCCACCGAAAATCTTTTTTTTTTTTTTTAATAAATGGATGTGGAAAAACAAAAAGGCAGAATTCGAAATTTCAGATTCTACAAAAGAAAAGAGAAAAGAAGGGAAAAAAAGAGAAGAGTTTAAAATAGAAGAAGACGATGAAGCAACACTTCTAGCAAGGTCAGAAGCCTGGGACCTCTATTCCCTTTACTATGGTCAAGCAATAAGAGGTGTGATATTACTAATCCAATCTTTTTTTAGAAAAAGGATTCTATTCCCTTCATTGATAATAGCTAAAAACGTCCTTCGTATGCTCTTATTTGAACCTCCTGAATGGTCGGAAGATTTTGAAGATTTGAATAAGGAAATGCATATTATATGTACCCATGATGGAACGATACCAGAAGCAGAAGGTGAATTTCCGGAAAACTGGATAACAGACGGTCTTCAAATAAAGATCCTATTTCCTTTTCGTATGAAGCCTTGGCACAAAGATAAAGATGCAATGAAAAAAGAAGTGCAAGAAGAGTGTTATTGCTTTTTAACAGTTTTTGGAAAGGAAGCTGAAGTGCCTTTTGGTTCTCCCCGAAAGCAATCTTCTCAGTTTAGGTCCATTTGGAAACAACTAAGAAAAATTCAAAAATTGAAAAGGAATCGGTTTCTAGTTTTATTAAACGAAAGAATCCAATTCTTTCTAACTGTCTCAAAAGAAAGAATGAAATGGGTCATCAAAAATATTCCACTTATAAAAAAAAAAATAAAAGAACTTTCAAAAAAAAATCCAACTTCATTCTTTATAAAGAAAGAAACAAAAATATATATATATAAGAAGAGAAAAGAAGAAGATTCAGAACCTCTGACCTATCAAAAAGCTCTTCGGCTATTGCCTAGACGGCGCATTCCCGATCACGTTTTGATTCAGATGAGAAGTAAATTGATACAAATAAGAAAAATAGAATTAAATGCTATAACGGAGAGATTAAGAAATCGAAAAGAAAAAATGAAAAAAATGAAAAAAAATAAGAAAAAGAGATCTCGAATTCCAAGTATAAATATTAATGGTAAAAGATTAGAATTACAAACAAATATTTGGGAAATATTCAAAATAGTAAAAAGAATAAAGGAGCGATTAAAACGAAAATCACGTCGTCTTAGAAAACTTTTCATTGAAAGGTTATTTATATATAATTTGTTATATGTTATTAAATATGTTATTAATGACCTTAGCATCAATGTAAAGTTTTTTCTTGAATCAATGAAAAGGATTATTGAGGATAAAGAAAATCGAGAAATAATTCGTAAAACAAAGAATAGAATGCTTCGTCTTTTTTCAACCGTAACTGATCCGAGTTCAAAGCTATTTCGTGACGTAACTTTCTTGTCACAAGCATATGTATTTTTCAGATTCTCACAAACCCCGGTTATTAACTTCTATAAGTTAAGATCCTATTTTCAATATCATGGAACATCTCTTTTTCTTAAAAAGAGAATAAAGGATTATTTTGTTGGAATACAAGGAATATTAAATTCCGAATTAAGATATAAGACCCCTGGTGATTCTATAATGAATCAATGGAAAAATTGGTTAAGGAGTCATCATCAATATAATTTATCTGAGATTGGATGGTCTAAATTAGTACCAAAAAAAAAATGGAAAAAGAAAATCAAGCGACACCTTAGAAAGAGAATCAATCAACACCTTAGAAAAAAAAAAAAAAAAACGAATCAGGACTTCTTAAGAGAATTAGTACAAAAAAATACTTTAAAAAAGAAAATATATAAATATGATCTTTTATCGTATATATATAATAATTATACGGCTAAGGGGGACTATGGATATAAATCATCATTAGAAGCAAATAAAATTCTTTTTTCCAATTACAACACACATGAAGACAAACCTTTTGATATACCGAAGAATATTCTTCTCAATAATAATAATTATGGAGTAAAAAATGAGATTTTGATTCCAGATATAGAAAAAGCTCTAGATAGAAAGAATTTGGATTGTAGAATTATGAATTCCATATCCAATCGGGAACCTTGCTTCTTCCCAAAATTTTTCATTTTGTATAATATGTATATAAGTAAACCGTGGGTCATACCGAGAAAATCACTTCTTTTAGATTTAGATTTGAATGTAAATCAAAATGTTGATGAAAAGAAAGATAAAGTCATATCATCGAATGAAAACGAATCGAAAGTTGGAGAAAAGTCTGCAAGATCGAAAATGAAAGGGAACAGAAAGAGAATGAAAGGGGACAGAAAGAAAAAGAAACCCGAGTACAAGAGACCACCAGAAGTCAAGGCTTTGCTTCTGCCGTTAAAGGCTTTGCGTTGGCAATGGAAAAGGGGGGGGGAAGAATCTGTAACTGAAAAACTAATCGAAAAGATCGAACTAATTTCTCTCTTCTTTAAACAGGCAGATCCAGGAAGGCTTTGTCTATCCTGTATGAAAAGCAGAGATTTGGATTTAAGGCATTTTCGCAAGCCTAAAATGTCGGAACTGATAAAAACAGGAATATTGATTATCGAACCAGTTCCTGTGGTTCTGTCTATAAATAGGGGTGGAAAATTTCTTATGTATCAAACCGTAGCAATTTCATTGATTCATAAGAGTCAAAACCCAATTTATCAAAGATATCCAGAAAGAGGCTATGTTGATAAAAAGAATTCTGGTAAATCTGTTCCAAGATATCAAAAGATGACTGAAAATAAAGACACAAATCATTCTGATTTGTGTGTTCCTGAAAATATTTTATGCTCTAGACGTCGTAGAGAGTTGCGAATTCTCACCTGTTTCAATTCTAGAAATAGAAAAAGTATGCATGAAAATACGATATATGACAACGGGAATAGGGTAAAAAAAGATTGTCAGGTTTTTTCTAAAAACAAGGATCTTGATCGAGATAAAAAGAAACTAATTAAATTAAAGTTCTTTCTTTGGCCAAATTATCGATTAGAAGATTTAGCCTGTATGAATCGTTATTGGTTTAATACCAATAATAGCATCCATTTCAGCATGATAAGGATACGTATGTATCCACAATTGAAAAATTGATTAATCATATATTTTCTTTTTTATTTCATTTCACGTGCCCTATCTCGGATGCGAAGACAAGGAGATGCACATTTGCATCTCTTTGTCTTTCATTTTATTCTGAAACATGATACTAATTTCAATGAACTATCCATTCGATCTAGAAATGAACCAACAAAATCTTTATATTTTATCTATTCGCCGATTAAAAAAGAAATTGTATTGATTAATAATTCAAATTTATTTTATTTGAAAAAAAAAAAAGAAAGAATCAGGACTTCTTAACAAAATGAAGATTATTATATATACCAAATTCCAATAAAAAAAAGTGGCATTCTTATTTTATTACTGATCAATAACAATATATATCAATAAAGGGGGGGGCTTCCATTTTATGGCAAAAAACGCATATATACCGCTTATTTCACAAGAAAAAAGAAAAGAAAGCCCGGGGTCTGTTGAATTTCAAGTATTCGGTTTCACAAATAGGATACGAAGACTTACTTCACATTTAGAATTCCACAGAAAAGACTATTTATCTCAAAGGGGCCTACGTAAAATTCTGGGAAAACGACAACGACTCCTGTCTTATTTGTCAAAGAAAAATAAAATACATTATAAAAAATTAATTAATCAATTGGATATTTCAGAGTCAAAAACTCGTTAATTTCAAGAGTCATTTTTGAATTATTTGATTTATTAGATCTTGAATTTTGATGAACTTTTTTTTTTTCGTTTTAAGCAATTGATGGAAGAAAAAGTTGAGAAAAAATCTATGAATGTCCCAGCTACAAGAAAAGACCTCATGATAGTGAATATGGGTCCCCACCATCCATCAATGCACGGTGTTCTTCGACTCATTGTAACTCTAGATGGTGAAGATGTTATTGACTGTGAACCAATATTGGGTTATTTACACAGAGGGATGGAAAAAATTGCGGAAAACCGAACAATTATACAATATATGCCTTATGTAACACGCTGGGATTATTTAGCTACTATGTTCACAGAAGCAATAACCGTAAATGGACCGGAGCAGTTAGGAAATATTCAAGTACCAAAAAGAGCCAGCTACATCAGGGTAATTATGTTGGAGTTGAGTCGTATAGCCTCTCACCTACTATGGCTTGGACCTTTTATGGCGGATATTGGTGCACAAACCCCCTTCTTCTATATTTTCAGAGAAAGAGAATTTATTTATGATTTATTCGAGGCTGCCACCGGTATGAGAATGATGCATAATTATTTTCGTATCGGGGGAGTAGCGGCCGATTTACCTCATGGCTGGGTAGATAAATGTTTGGATTTCTGTGATTTTTTTTTAACAGGGGTTGTTGAATATCAAAAACTTATTACGCGAAATCCCATTTTTTTAGAACGGGTTGAGGGAGTAGGCATTATTGGTGGAGAAGAGGTAATAAATTGGGGTTTATCAGGACCAATGCTGCGAGCTTCTGGAATACAATGGGATCTTCGTAAAGTTGATCATTATGAATGTTACGGGGAAGTTGATTGGGGAGTTCAATGGCAAAAAGAAGGAGATTCTTTAGCTCGTTATTTAGTCCGAATTGCTGAAATGACGGAATCCGTAAAAATTATTCAGCGGGCTCTGGAAGGAATTCCGGGGGGTCCATATGAGAATTTAGAAATCCGATCCTTTGATAGAGAAATGGATCCAGGCTGGAATGATTTTGAATATGGATTCATTAGTAAAAAACCTTCTCCTACTTTTGAATTACCGAAACAAGAACTTTATGTGAGAGTTGAAGCCCCAAAGGGAGAATTAGGAATTTTTATAATAGGAGATCAGAATGGTTTTCCTTGGAGATGGAAAATTCGTCCACCAGGTTTTATTAATTTGCAAATTCTTCCTCAGTTAGTTAAAAGAATGAAATTGGCCGATATTATGACGATACTAGGTAGCATAGACATCATTATGGGAGAAGTTGATCGTTGAAATGATAACTGATATAACAGAAGGACAAGATATCAATTCTTTTTCCAGATTGGAGTCTTTAAAAGAGGTTTATGGAGTTATATGGGGACTTTTCCCTATTTTGACTCTTGTATTGGGAATCACACTAGGTGTACTGGTAATTGTATGGCTCGAAAGAGAAATAGCCTCAGGGATACAACAGCGTATTGGACCTGAGTACGCCGGTCCTTTGGGAATTCTTCAATCTCTGGCAGATGGGACAAAACTACTTTTCAAAGAGAATCTCTTTCCATCTAGGGGAGATACCCGTTTATTCAGTATCGGACCATCCCTATCAGTCATATCAATTCTACTAAGCTATTCGGTAATTCCTTTTGGCTATAACTTTGTTTTAGTTGATCTAAATATAGGTGTTTTTTTATGGATTGCTATTTCGAGTATTGCTCCCATTGGACTTCTTATGTCAGGATATGGGTCAAATAATAAATATTCCTTTTTGGGTGGTTTACGAGCTGCTGCTCAATCGATTAGTTATGAAATACCATTAACTCTATGTGTGTTATCAATATCTCTACGTGCGATTCGCTGAGACGGAAATTTTTCCATATTCCTTTCTTTCCTGGAAAGAGATAAAATAAATTGAATAGATATTCTCATCCTTTTATTCATTGTTTGGAATTTGGATTGATGAACTCAATCAGATAGTTATATGAGTGAAATAAAACAGCCCCCGTCTAATTTCAATTTAGATATATATATCTATTCAAATTCATATACAAATTCAATTAGAATTAGAATGTATATAATTAATATACTATGATTGGAATTTGCAGTAAAAAAATGAAGTCTCATTTTCTATGTATAAGAATTGAAGGGAAAAAAGAAAAAAAAATTAGAAGCGGCAAGGCCGTTTACCCCAAGATCGGTTTCCTGTCTTGAAGCGGGCTCAAAAAACCAACCCCATTAAGTTTTCACTACCCTTTGTATGATATGAATTACCATGCACATATTAACATAAGCGGGATTGATAAAAAATGAGTGGATGGTTAGAAGCACCAAGATACGCAAAGGATTAGTAATAGAGATTCTGAAAATTATACAAAAAAACATTTCCGCATAATTCTTAAGATATCTAATAATAATGTAATAGAACATAATAGAAAAAGAATAATAATTGGGACTTGAAGTTAGTAGAAAGAATCAGGCAGTACTCCCCACAATTCCAATCCAGAGTATGCTCCTATCCACCAATTAAATAAATGGCTATCAGAAACGAATTAATCCTTTACTTTTCTTTTTCTTTATTTTTCTAAGAGAAGTCCCCTTTTGACCAGAAAGAAGACTAGCAACGAAAAAATAGAAAGAATAATACAATTAAAAGAAAAAAAAAAGGGGGGGGGAGGGGGTTCCTATTTTTTTTTATTCTTTCTTGTATCCATATTTCTGGAAATAGAATTTATCTCATAATTTCTAAATTAATGGAATGTCTAATTCTTTTTCGTTATAGAAAAGGATGGGTTGTGGATATTTCTACAAGGAATATCTTGTTGAAAAATGAAGTTATTACTCAAAATATTTCAATTATTAAAGGATGAGATCAATTCAGAAGTACCTTTCTTATTATCTTATTATATAGTTATATATTTATTATAACAGACAGAATTGAATTGGTCGAATTCAGGACCGTAAAAAAAATGAGTATCCTATCTATCCTACAGACATATCAAGAAAAAGAATTGGCCCGGTCCTTAGATTTACTTATGGCCTTCGAGGAGCCGTATGAGGTGAAAATCTCATGTACGGTTCTGTAATAGCGATGGGAACAGTAATGTTATCACCGACTATCATTCTCTAACAGCTCAAGTACAGTTGATATCGTTGGTACACAATCAAAATATGGTTTTTGGGGGTGGAATTTGTGGCGGCAACCTATAGGGTTTATTGTTTTTATGATTTCTTCCCTAGCGGAATGTGAGAGATTACCTTTTGATTTACCAGAGGCAGAAGAAGAATTAGTAGCAGGTTATCAAACCGAATATTCGGGTATCAAATTTGGTTTATTTTACGTTGCTTCTTATTTAAACCTATTAGTTTCTTCATTATTTGTAACAGTTCTTTACTTGGGCGGTTGGAATATCTCTATGCCGTACATATTTGTTTCTGATTTTTTTGAAATCAAAAAAGTATGTGAAATTTGTGAAACGACAATTTGTATCTTTATTACATTAGCAAAAACTTATTTGTTCTTGTTCATTTCTATCACAACAAGATGGACTTTACCTAGGCTAAGAATGGACCAACTATTAAATCTTGGATGGAAATTTCTTTTACCTATCTCTCTCGGCAATCTATTATTAACAACTTCGTCCCAACTTCTTTCCTTGTAAAAGAATATTTAATAACTTGTCTCAAATTAAACAAGAGAAAAAAACAAAATCCAATTTTTTTTTTAGATATTCACGATATGTTCCTTATGGTAACTGGGCTCATGAATTATGGTCAACAAACAGTACGAGCTGCAAGGTACATTGGTCAAAGTTTCATGATTACCTTATCCCACGCAAACCGTTTACCCGTAACTATTCAATATCCTTATGAAAAATTAATCACATTGGAGCGTTTCCGCGGTCGAATCCATTTTGAATTTGATAAATGCATTGCTTGTGAAGTATGTGTTCGTGTATGTCCTATAGATCTACCCGTTGTTGATTGGAAACTGGAAACTAATATTCGAAAGAAACGATTGCTTAATTACAGTATTGATTTCGGAATCTGTATTTTTTGTGGTAACTGCGTTGAGTATTGTCCAACAAATTGTTTATCAATGACTGAAGAATATGAACTTTCTGCTTATGATCGACATGAATTGAATTATAATCAAATTGCTTTGGGACGTTTACCAGTGTCAGTAATTAACGATTATACAATTCGAACAATTTTTAATTTGTCCCAGCTCAAATAAATTTGAAAATCTCCTTAACTCATAAAAAGGACAAAATAGATAAATTTAGATTATCAATTTATATATATATATATATTCTAATATTTTTTTTAGATTTAGAATAGAATGAATTCGAAAAAGAATCTAATTCATCCTTAATATTCTAAAAAAAAATATTTCTATTAAAATAAACAAGAATAAATTCCTTGTCGTATCAACAAAACAAGGTCATGTAAAATCATGAAATTTCAATTTTGTTAAGCCCTTTTTTTATTTAAAATAATGGATTTGCTCGAATCAATACATGATTCTCTTTTCATTTTTATAGGATCAGGTCTTGTATTAGGAAGTCTTGGAGTCGTATTCCTTTCCAGTACAACTTATTCTGCCTTTTCTTTAGGACTGGTTCTTGTTTGTATATCTTTATTCTATATTTTATCAAATTCACACTTTGTAGCTGCAGCACAGCTCCTTATTTATGTAGGAGCTATAAATGTTTTAATCTTATTTGCTGTGATGTTCATGAATGGTTCAGAATATTACAAAGATTTAAATTTTTGGACCTTTGGAGATGGGATTACTTTTACTATTTGTACAAGTCTTTTTTTTTCACTAATTACTATTATTCCAGATACGTCGTGGTATGGGATTATTTGTACTACAACGTCAAATCAAATCATAGAGCAAGATTTTATAAATAATAGTCAACAAATTGGAATTCATTTATCAACAGATTTTTTTCTTTCATTTGAATTTTTTTCAATAATTCTTTTAGTTGCTTTGATAGGTGCAATTATCGTAGCTCGCCAGTAAGAAATCTTTAAAACTCGACTCGAAAGAAAAAAAAAACTGTTATATCTTATCACGTTCTATCTTATCACATGGATTTCCTCTCGAAAAAAAAGGAAAGATTTTTTTTTTCTAACCTATTTCTTTCACATTTGGTATATTCTCTTGTTAATCGAATCTATTGAATTGTTGTTTATATTGAAATGAATCGAAATTGATAAGGAGCTGATCAATGATGATCGAATATGTACTTGCTTTGAGTGCCTATTTATTTTCTATCGGTATCTATGGATTGATCACAAGTCGAAATTTGGTTAAAGCTCTTATGTGTCTTGAACTTATACTGAATGCAGTGAATTTGAATTTTGTAACATTTTCTGATTTTTTTGATAATCGTCAATTAAAAGGAAATATTTTTTCTATTTTTCTTATAGCTACTGCAGCTGCTGAAGCTGCTATTGGATTGGCTATTCTTTCATCAATTTATCGTAACCGAAAATCCATTCGTATAAATCAATCGAATTTGTTAAATAAATAAATTGATCATAAAAACGAAAATATTAAGATTCTCATATTCATTATTAATTAATTCTAACGAGTATGTATGGTACGTAAGGTATGATCGTGTTTACCAAAATTTAGGAAATCAAAGTATCCTGGCCCTCCCTTATAAGTTGTTCCAAAAAAAGTAGATTGATTAGAAAAATCATAATAAATCATTGATCCATCTTGTGTATAAATATATGATTTATTTTTTACTAGACTTACTAGATCGAAAATTTATAATAAAAAGAAATAAATGCAATGTCGCATTCAGTAAAGATTTATGATACGTGTATAGGGTGTACTCAATGTGTTCGAGCCTGTCCCACCGATGTATTAGAAATGATACCCTGGAACGGATGTAAAGCTAAGCAAATAGCTTCCGCTCCAAGAACAGAGGATTGTGTCGGTTGTAAAAGATGTGAATCCGCTTGTCCAACCGATTTTTTGAGTGTTCGAGTTTATTTAGGAGATGAAACAACTCGAAGCATGGGTATAGCTTATTGATATATACCAAAAATACTACATTAATACTGTTGATTATTTTTTTTTTACTGACAAAAACAAGTGCTCAATATATTCAAAAATATATATTGAGCACTTGTTTTTGTCCCAAACATATCTTATTTTTACCACGAATTTATTTCCTTGGTTAACCATAATTGTAGTTTTTCCAATATCCGCGGGTTCTTTAATCTTTTTATTGCCTCATAAAGGAAATAAGATAATTCGATGGTATACTATCTATATTTCTGTAATAGAGCTTCTTCTAACAACCTATGCATTCTCTTATCATTTCCAATTAAACGATCCATTAATACAACTAATAGAGAATTATAAATGGATCAATTTTTTTTATTTTTACTGGAAATTGGGAATAGATGGACTTTCAATAGCACCCATTTTACTGACGGGATTTATTACCACTTTATCAACCTTAGCGGCTCGGCCAGTTACTCGGGAATCCCGATTATTCTATTTCTTAATGTTAGCAATGTATAGCGGTCAAATAGGATCATTTTCTTCTCAAGATATTTTACTTTTTTTTGTCATGTGGGAATTAGAATTAATTCCCGTTTATATACTTTTATTCATGTGGGGGGGTAAAAAGCGTTTGTACTCAGCTACAAAGTTTATTTTATACACTGCAGGAAGTTCTGTTTTTTTATTAATGGGAGTTTTAGGTATTGGTTTATATGGTTCCAACCAACCAACATTAAATTTGGAAACATTTTCGAATCAATCATATTCCGTAACACTCGAAATAATATTCTATTTTGGATTTCTTATTGCTTTTGCTGTCAAATCGCCAATTCTACCCTTACATACGTGGTTACCAGACACTCATGGAGAGGCACATTACAGTACTTGTATGCTTCTATCTGGAATCTTATTAAAAATGGGAGCATATGGGTTGATTCGAATTAATATGGAATTATTTCCTCACGTTCATTCTATATTTTCTCCCTGGTTAATGGGATTAGGCACAATTCAAATAATCTATGCAGCTTCAACATCTCTTGGTCAACAGAATATAAAAAAAAGAATAGCCTATTCTTCTATATCTCATATGGGTTTCATAATTATAGGAATCGGTTCCCTAAGCGACACGGGACTCAATGGATCCCTTTTACAAATAATCTCTCACGGATTTCTCGGCGCTGCGCTCTTTTTCTTGGCGGGAACGAGTTACGATAGAATACGTCTTCCTTATCTGGACGAAATGGGGGGAATAGCTATCTCAATTCCAAAGATATTCACGGTGTTCAGTATTTTATCGATGGCTTCTCTTGCATTACCGGGCATGAGTGGTTTTGTTGCAGAATTGATAATCTTTTTTGGAATAATTACCAGTCAAAAATATTTTTTAATGACAAAAATAATAATTACTTTTCTAATGGCAATTGGATTGATATTAACCCCTATTTATTCATTATCTATGCTACGCCAGACGTTCTATGGCTACAAGATTTTTAATGTATTAAATTCCCATTTTTTGGATTCTGGACCGCGAGAATTATTTGTTTCGATTTCGATTCTTATATCTGTAATAGGTATTGGTATTTATCCAGATCTCGTTTTTTCATTTTCAGTTGAAAAGGTTGAAGCTGTTCTATCTAATTTCTTTTTATAGATGGTTTTCATGAATAAAACCAAACGATCAAAAAAAGGGAAATACCCTTTTTGAAGAGTATCTGTTGTATAATAACAATACAACAGGGGGGAGATATCCTTTTTTCTCTAAATTTTAACTTAAGTAAGTTAACTAGAAGAAATTGGAATTGTAACCGGGTGTATCTGGTGTTTGCGAGAACCTCAAGAATCATTAAATTTTTTGATTTAAGAGGTTCTCGGAGGATTTGAGGGGTTTTCATATATATACTTTAAAAACTTTAAAAATAAAAATAGATAATATATTCTATTTCTATGGTGCCTGTGCTTAGATTCCTAAAGCTTTTTATCCCATCAATTAGACGTAAATGAGCCATAACTGTGCAGCCCTATTCCTAACAAATTGATCCCAAAGTAACATATCCAAATTATAAAAAAGCCGGTAGAGGCAATAATTGCGGAATTTACACCTTCCATTTTTTTATTTTTTCGAATATGTAAATAGATTGTAAATATGATCCAAGTAATAAATGCCCAAGTTTCCTTTGGATCCCAATTCCAATAGGATCCCCATGCCTCATTAGCCCATACCGCTCCTGAAAGAATACCTATCGTTAAAAGGGTAAACCCCAGGCTAATAATACGAGAACTCCAACGATCCAATTGATTCATCAATTGGGATCGGTAATAATTTCTAGAAGAAAGAAATGGAGTGTTTTCTAAAACATTATTTTTTTCTTTGATGTATTTGATCTTACCAAGGGAAAACGGCTCATTTAGTAAATTATTGCTTTTATCAGGAATCCCAATTTCTTTTTTAAATGTAATAACTAAAAGAGCTATTGATAGTAATGATCCACATAAAAGAGTGGCGTAGCTCAATACCATCATACTTACGTGCATCATTAACCAATGTGATTGGAGAGCGGGTACTAATATTGCGGGTTGACACATTTCAGTTAAAAAACCTGAAGTAGCGAAACCTTGGGTAAAAATAACACTTGGTGCTATTATTGTGCTTAATTGGTTTTTATGTTTTTTAAAATAAAGAACCATATACAAAATAGATAAACTCCACGAAAGGAAAATGAATGATTCATATAAATTACTTAATGGTAAATGTCTAGAAAAAATCCATCGAGTAATTAATAATCCAGTTATGCAGAAAAAAGTTCCTATCATGCCTTTCTCTAATGAATCATATATTCCTACGATTTCATTGACTAATAAGGTTATCAAATGGATTGATATTACAATTGAAACAACTGAAAAGGATATGTGAGTAAATATATGTTCTAAAGTGAAAAATATCATATATATATAAAAAAAAAGTACCAGGAGTGGAAATATCAAATTTAATTTATTATAGGATTTACTCTTTTATAAGATATAAGATGCCATGCCGCCACTCGGATTCGAACCGAGATGCTCTAGCACTGCTTCCTAAGAGCAGCGTGTCTACCAGTTTCACCATAGCGGCTTTCTTGAAAAAAAAAAATAACCTTTTTTTAGTCAATCGTCAAGATTGAGGAAGTAAATCACAATGAAATAAAAATATTGGTTTAGTAAACCTGAAATTTTAAACATTAAAATAAATAAAATTGATGAATAAAAAAAAAAAAGAGAATTGAACATTCAAATAGTCAAATAAGAAGTGTTTCTTATTTCTTTTTCGCTCGGGGTATCGATCTTTTTTTACTTTAACTTAACAAAACTTAACAAAGTGCAGGGTTTATTTTTTGATAGTTTATGTTCCCTCAAAATTATATTTTTCTAACTAGATACTTTTGAACTTAATTCATAAAAAGACAGACTTCAAAAAAAAAGGGGTTCTTTCTTATTTTGATTCTTTAATGATTTTATTTTTTATTCATTTTTTATTTATCTTATTTTCTAAATCTAAAAAGATTAAAAGAAAACCTTTTTTATTGTTATTGCGTGGATGGGAAAAACAAGAATCCCCATCCAAAAAAAAAAAATTATTTTTTTTATGTTTCTATACTAAATTGAATATTGAAAAATTAAAAACTAAAAATACAATACTAGGAACGAGAAATCCTTTCTTTTTTTTTTTTTCTATTTGGATTCTATTCTTTTTTTATTTGATATTTTATCTTATAATATTTTTAATATTATAAATATTTTGTTCTATAAGGTTTATAAAAAACAGAAATCAGAAAATAAAATAATTTGGTCATTCTTCCAATTATGCTGATTCAAAATATTCTGGTATTTTTATATGTTGCAAAAAAAAACTTTTTGAATTTTCCATATAAATAGATTTTGCTAATGAAATAGCTTTCACTGCTGCCCAATAACCTTTATTTTTCCAAATACTTTTTCTAATCTTTTTTTTTGATATAGAAGTACGTTTTTTGGGGACTGCCATCCAAAAATTTTCCTAAGTTTTTAATTCCTATTATTGAATGTGAAAGACATCTATTGTTCGAAAGAAATAGTTCTTTCCTATATTAATATTAAAAAGAAAAACTATATACATCCATTTTACGTTTTTTATACTCCCTTTTTAAATCAAATCGAATAAACTAAAGAAATTAAGAATATCGTTACAGAAAAATCACATATTTTTTATTTTTATTTCAAAGATATATGCCTTTCACTTTTTTAATTGAAATGGATCAATTAGTTAAAAAATGAGCTTATTTTTGATTGGTTATGTAGACTCTTTTCATATAAAAATCAATTTAAGTTTTTGTTGTAATTATTACTACTCTCTTTCTAAATCTTGATAAAACTATCACTAATAGAGGATTTTTTTTATGGAATACATATATCAATATTCGTGGCTCATACCTTTCATTCCACTTCCCGTTCCCATATTAATAGGGGTGGGACTTCTATTTTTTCCGTCGGTAACAAAAAACCTTCGTCGTATTTTGGCTATTCCTAGCATTTTTTTGCTAAGTATAATTATGATTTTTTCAGCCTATTTAACTATTCAACAAATAAATAACAGTTCCATCTATCAATATGTATGGTCTTGGACTATTAATAATGATCTTTCTTTCGAATTTGGATATTTTATTGATCCACTCACTTCTATTATGTTAATATTAATCACTACTGTTGGAATCCTGATTCTTATTTATAGTGACAATTATATGTTTCACGATCAAGGATATTTGAGATTTTTTGCTTATATGAATTTTTTCAATGCTTCGATGTTAGGATTAGTTACTAGTTCAAATTTGATAGAAATTTATATTTTTTGGGAATTGGTTGGAATGTGCTCTTATCTATTAATTGGTTTTTGGTTCACGCGACCTGTTGCAGCCAATGCTTGTCAAAAGGCATTTGTAACTAATCGTGTAGGGGATTTTGGTTTATTATTAGGAATTTTGGGTTGTTATTGGATAACAGGAAGTTTTGAATTTCAAGATTTATTTGAAATCTTAAAAAATTTAATCGAAAAGAATAAAGTTAATCTTTTATTTCTTACTTTATGTGCTTTCTTGCTATTTGTTGGTTCGATTGCAAAATCTGCCCAATTCCCCCTTCATGTGTGGTTAGCAGATGCTATGGAAGGACCGACTCCTACTTCGGCTCTTATACACGCCGCTACTATGGTAGCAGCGGGAATCTTTCTTGTAGCCCGTCTTCTTCCTCTTTTTATGTATGCACCTTATATAATGAATCTAATATCCTTGGTAGGTATAATAACAGTTCTCTTAGGAGCTACTTTAGCTCTTTCTCAAAAGGATATTAAGAGGGGGTTGGCTTATTCTACAATGTCTCAATTAGGTTATATGATGTTAGCTTTAGGCATGGGTTCTTATCGAGCTGCCTTATTTCATTTAATTACTCATGCTTATTCCAAAGCATTGTTGTTTTTAGGATCTGGGTCAATTATCCACTCAATCGAACCGATTGTTGGCTATTCCCCCAATAAAAGTCAAAATATAGCTTTTATGGGCGGTTTAACAAAACATGTGCCAATTACAAAGACTGCTTTTTTAGCAGGTACACTTTCTCTTTGCGGTATTCCCCCTTTTGCTTGTTTTTGGTCCAAAGATGAAATTCTTAATGATAGTTGTTTGTATTCACCCATTTTCGCCATAATAGTCTATTTTACCGTGGGATTAACCGCATTTTACATGTTTAGGATCTATTTACTTATTTTTGAAGGACATTTAAACATTCATTTTCAAACTGTTAATGGAAAAAAGAATAATTCATTTTTTTCAATCTCCTTGTGGGGTAAAGAAAGTAAAAAAATGATTAAAAAAAAAGTTTATTTTTTGCTCTTGTTAACAATGAAAAAAAATGAAAGTACTTCTTTTTTTTATATTTTTATCAATTCAATGTGTCTTCGTCTTCTTCAAAAAAAAAGAATGCGTCCTTTTTTGACTATTACTTATTTTGACACTAAAAAGATTTTACCCTGTCCTCATGAATCGGACAATGCTATGCTATTCTCTATGCTCGTATTAGTATTATTTACTTTGTTTGTCGGGTTCGTTGGAGTTTCTTTCAATCAAAGAGGAGCCGACATATTATCTACATTCTTAATTCCGTCTATCAACTTTTTACATAAGAATTTAAACAATTCTTTGGATTGGTATAAATTTTTAAAAAATTCAAGTTTTTCGGTCAGTCTATCTTATTTCGGAATAGTTATAGCGGCTTTTTTATATAAGCCTATTTATTTATCTATAAAAAATTTTAACTTAATAAATATTTTTTATAAAAATATTCCAAACAAAGTTCTTAACAACATTCTGAAAGAAAAAATAAGAAATAGAATATATGATTGGTCGTATAATCGTGGTTATATGGATGCTTTTATTGGAATAGCATTAAATAAGAACATAAAAAGATTGGCTAAACTAAATCATCTTTTTGATAGGCGAGTAGTCGACGGAATTACAAATGGTGTAGGTATTACAAGTTTTTTTATGGGAGAAGCTTTTAAATATATGGGGGGTGGTCGAATTTCTTCCTATCTTTTATTTATTGTTTTTATTTTTTCTATTACTATTTTCTTTAATCTTAATCTGAAGAACTAGAAAAATAATCTTAATCTGAAGAACTAGAAAAATGTTGATACGACAAGGAATTTATTCTTGTTTATTTTAATAGAAATATTTTTTTTTAGAATATTAAGGATGAATTAGATTCTTTTTCGAATTCATTCTATTCTAAATCTAAAAAAAATATTAGAATATATATATATATATAAATTGATAATCTAAATTTATCTATTTTGTCCTTTTTATGAGTTAAGGAGATTTTCAAATTTATTTGAGCTGGGACAAATTAAAAATTGTTCGAATTGTATAATCGTTAATTACTGACACTGGTAAACGTCCCAAAGCAATTTGATTATAATTCAATTCATGTCGATCATAAGCAGAAAGTTCATATTCTTCAGTCATTGATAAACAATTTGTTGGACAATACTCAACGCAGTTACCACAAAAAATACAGATTCCGAAATCAATACTGTAATTAAGCAATCGTTTCTTTCGAATATTAGTTTCCAGTTTCCAATCAACAACGGGTAGATCTATAGGACATACACGAACACATACTTCACAAGCAATGCATTTATCAAATTCAAAATGGATTCGACCGCGGAAACGCTCCAATGTGATTAATTTTTCATAAGGATATTGAATAGTTACGGGTAAACGGTTTGCGTGGGATAAGGTAATCATGAAACTTTGACCAATGTACCTTGCAGCTCGTACTGTTTGTTGACCATAATTCATGAGCCCAGTTACCATAAGGAACATATCGTGAATATCTAAAAAAAAAATTGGATTTTGTTTTTTTCTCTTGTTTAATTTGAGACAAGTTATTAAATATTCTTTTACAAGGAAAGAAGTTGGGACGAAGTTGTTAATAATAGATTGCCGAGAGAGATAGGTAAAAGAAATTTCCATCCAAGATTTAATAGTTGGTCCATTCTTAGCCTAGGTAAAGTCCATCTTGTTGTGATAGAAATGAACAAGAACAAATAAGTTTTTGCTAATGTAATAAAGATACAAATTGTCGTTTCACAAATTTCACATACTTTTTTGATTTCAAAAAAATCAGAAACAAATATGTACGGCATAGAGATATTCCAACCGCCCAAGTAAAGAACTGTTACAAATAATGAAGAAACTAATAGGTTTAAATAAGAAGCAACGTAAAATAAACCAAATTTGATACCCGAATATTCGGTTTGATAACCTGCTACTAATTCTTCTTCTGCCTCTGGTAAATCAAAAGGTAATCTCTCACATTCCGCTAGGGAAGAAATCATAAAAACAATAAACCCTATAGGTTGCCGCCACAAATTCCACCCCCAAAAACCATATTTTGATTGTGTACCAACGATATCAACTGTACTTGAGCTGTTAGAGAATGATAGTCGGTGATAACATTACTGTTCCCATCGCTATTACAGAACCGTACATGAGATTTTCACCTCATACGGCTCCTCGAAGGCCATAAGTAAATCTAAGGACCGGGCCAATTCTTTTTCTTGATATGTCTGTAGGATAGATAGGATACTCATTTTTTTTACGGTCCTGAATTCGACCAATTCAATTCTGTCTGTTATAATAAATATATAACTATATAATAAGATAATAAGAAAGGTACTTCTGAATTGATCTCATCCTTTAATAATTGAAATATTTTGAGTAATAACTTCATTTTTCAACAAGATATTCCTTGTAGAAATATCCACAACCCATCCTTTTCTATAACGAAAAAGAATTAGACATTCCATTAATTTAGAAATTATGAGATAAATTCTATTTCCAGAAATATGGATACAAGAAAGAATAAAAAAAAATAGGAACCCCCTCCCCCCCCCTTTTTTTTTTCTTTTAATTGTATTATTCTTTCTATTTTTTCGTTGCTAGTCTTCTTTCTGGTCAAAAGGGGACTTCTCTTAGAAAAATAAAGAAAAAGAAAAGTAAAGGATTAATTCGTTTCTGATAGCCATTTATTTAATTGGTGGATAGGAGCATACTCTGGATTGGAATTGTGGGGAGTACTGCCTGATTCTTTCTACTAACTTCAAGTCCCAATTATTATTCTTTTTCTATTATGTTCTATTACATTATTATTAGATATCTTAAGAATTATGCGGAAATGTTTTTTTGTATAATTTTCAGAATCTCTATTACTAATCCTTTGCGTATCTTGGTGCTTCTAACCATCCACTCATTTTTTATCAATCCCGCTTATGTTAATATGTGCATGGTAATTCATATCATACAAAGGGTAGTGAAAACTTAATGGGGTTGGTTTTTTGAGCCCGCTTCAAGACAGGAAACCGATCTTGGGGTAAACGGCCTTGCCGCTTCTAATTTTTTTTTCTTTTTTCCCTTCAATTCTTATACATAGAAAATGAGACTTCATTTTTTTACTGCAAATTCCAATCATAGTATATTAATTATATACATTCTAATTCTAATTGAATTTGTATATGAATTTGAATAGATATATATATCTAAATTGAAATTAGACGGGGGCTGTTTTATTTCACTCATATAACTATCTGATTGAGTTCATCAATCCAAATTCCAAACAATGAATAAAAGGATGAGAATATCTATTCAATTTATTTTATCTCTTTCCAGGAAAGAAAGGAATATGGAAAAATTTCCGTCTCAGCGAATCGCACGTAGAGATATTGATAACACACATAGAGTTAATGGTATTTCATAACTAATCGATTGAGCAGCAGCTCGTAAACCACCCAAAAAGGAATATTTATTATTTGACCCATATCCTGACATAAGAAGTCCAATGGGAGCAATACTCGAAATAGCAATCCATAAAAAAACACCTATATTTAGATCAACTAAAACAAAGTTATAGCCAAAAGGAATTACCGAATAGCTTAGTAGAATTGATATGACTGATAGGGATGGTCCGATACTGAATAAACGGGTATCTCCCCTAGATGGAAAGAGATTCTCTTTGAAAAGTAGTTTTGTCCCATCTGCCAGAGATTGAAGAATTCCCAAAGGACCGGCGTACTCAGGTCCAATACGCTGTTGTATCCCTGAGGCTATTTCTCTTTCGAGCCATACAATTACCAGTACACCTAGTGTGATTCCCAATACAAGAGTCAAAATAGGGAAAAGTCCCCATATAACTCCATAAACCTCTTTTAAAGACTCCAATCTGGAAAAAGAATTGATATCTTGTCCTTCTGTTATATCAGTTATCATTTCAACGATCAACTTCTCCCATAATGATGTCTATGCTACCTAGTATCGTCATAATATCGGCCAATTTCATTCTTTTAACTAACTGAGGAAGAATTTGCAAATTAATAAAACCTGGTGGACGAATTTTCCATCTCCAAGGAAAACCATTCTGATCTCCTATTATAAAAATTCCTAATTCTCCCTTTGGGGCTTCAACTCTCACATAAAGTTCTTGTTTCGGTAATTCAAAAGTAGGAGAAGGTTTTTTACTAATGAATCCATATTCAAAATCATTCCAGCCTGGATCCATTTCTCTATCAAAGGATCGGATTTCTAAATTCTCATATGGACCCCCCGGAATTCCTTCCAGAGCCCGCTGAATAATTTTTACGGATTCCGTCATTTCAGCAATTCGGACTAAATAACGAGCTAAAGAATCTCCTTCTTTTTGCCATTGAACTCCCCAATCAACTTCCCCGTAACATTCATAATGATCAACTTTACGAAGATCCCATTGTATTCCAGAAGCTCGCAGCATTGGTCCTGATAAACCCCAATTTATTACCTCTTCTCCACCAATAATGCCTACTCCCTCAACCCGTTCTAAAAAAATGGGATTTCGCGTAATAAGTTTTTGATATTCAACAACCCCTGTTAAAAAAAAATCACAGAAATCCAAACATTTATCTACCCAGCCATGAGGTAAATCGGCCGCTACTCCCCCGATACGAAAATAATTATGCATCATTCTCATACCGGTGGCAGCCTCGAATAAATCATAAATAAATTCTCTTTCTCTGAAAATATAGAAGAAGGGGGTTTGTGCACCAATATCCGCCATAAAAGGTCCAAGCCATAGTAGGTGAGAGGCTATACGACTCAACTCCAACATAATTACCCTGATGTAGCTGGCTCTTTTTGGTACTTGAATATTTCCTAACTGCTCCGGTCCATTTACGGTTATTGCTTCTGTGAACATAGTAGCTAAATAATCCCAGCGTGTTACATAAGGCATATATTGTATAATTGTTCGGTTTTCCGCAATTTTTTCCATCCCTCTGTGTAAATAACCCAATATTGGTTCACAGTCAATAACATCTTCACCATCTAGAGTTACAATGAGTCGAAGAACACCGTGCATTGATGGATGGTGGGGACCCATATTCACTATCATGAGGTCTTTTCTTGTAGCTGGGACATTCATAGATTTTTTCTCAACTTTTTCTTCCATCAATTGCTTAAAACGAAAAAAAAAAAGTTCATCAAAATTCAAGATCTAATAAATCAAATAATTCAAAAATGACTCTTGAAATTAACGAGTTTTTGACTCTGAAATATCCAATTGATTAATTAATTTTTTATAATGTATTTTATTTTTCTTTGACAAATAAGACAGGAGTCGTTGTCGTTTTCCCAGAATTTTACGTAGGCCCCTTTGAGATAAATAGTCTTTTCTGTGGAATTCTAAATGTGAAGTAAGTCTTCGTATCCTATTTGTGAAACCGAATACTTGAAATTCAACAGACCCCGGGCTTTCTTTTCTTTTTTCTTGTGAAATAAGCGGTATATATGCGTTTTTTGCCATAAAATGGAAGCCCCCCCCTTTATTGATATATATTGTTATTGATCAGTAATAAAATAAGAATGCCACTTTTTTTTATTGGAATTTGGTATATATAATAATCTTCATTTTGTTAAGAAGTCCTGATTCTTTCTTTTTTTTTTTTCAAATAAAATAAATTTGAATTATTAATCAATACAATTTCTTTTTTAATCGGCGAATAGATAAAATATAAAGATTTTGTTGGTTCATTTCTAGATCGAATGGATAGTTCATTGAAATTAGTATCATGTTTCAGAATAAAATGAAAGACAAAGAGATGCAAATGTGCATCTCCTTGTCTTCGCATCCGAGATAGGGCACGTGAAATGAAATAAAAAAGAAAATATATGATTAATCAATTTTTCAATTGTGGATACATACGTATCCTTATCATGCTGAAATGGATGCTATTATTGGTATTAAACCAATAACGATTCATACAGGCTAAATCTTCTAATCGATAATTTGGCCAAAGAAAGAACTTTAATTTAATTAGTTTCTTTTTATCTCGATCAAGATCCTTGTTTTTAGAAAAAACCTGACAATCTTTTTTTACCCTATTCCCGTTGTCATATATCGTATTTTCATGCATACTTTTTCTATTTCTAGAATTGAAACAGGTGAGAATTCGCAACTCTCTACGACGTCTAGAGCATAAAATATTTTCAGGAACACACAAATCAGAATGATTTGTGTCTTTATTTTCAGTCATCTTTTGATATCTTGGAACAGATTTACCAGAATTCTTTTTATCAACATAGCCTCTTTCTGGATATCTTTGATAAATTGGGTTTTGACTCTTATGAATCAATGAAATTGCTACGGTTTGATACATAAGAAATTTTCCACCCCTATTTATAGACAGAACCACAGGAACTGGTTCGATAATCAATATTCCTGTTTTTATCAGTTCCGACATTTTAGGCTTGCGAAAATGCCTTAAATCCAAATCTCTGCTTTTCATACAGGATAGACAAAGCCTTCCTGGATCTGCCTGTTTAAAGAAGAGAGAAATTAGTTCGATCTTTTCGATTAGTTTTTCAGTTACAGATTCTTCCCCCCCCCTTTTCCATTGCCAACGCAAAGCCTTTAACGGCAGAAGCAAAGCCTTGACTTCTGGTGGTCTCTTGTACTCGGGTTTCTTTTTCTTTCTGTCCCCTTTCATTCTCTTTCTGTTCCCTTTCATTTTCGATCTTGCAGACTTTTCTCCAACTTTCGATTCGTTTTCATTCGATGATATGACTTTATCTTTCTTTTCATCAACATTTTGATTTACATTCAAATCTAAATCTAAAAGAAGTGATTTTCTCGGTATGACCCACGGTTTACTTATATACATATTATACAAAATGAAAAATTTTGGGAAGAAGCAAGGTTCCCGATTGGATATGGAATTCATAATTCTACAATCCAAATTCTTTCTATCTAGAGCTTTTTCTATATCTGGAATCAAAATCTCATTTTTTACTCCATAATTATTATTATTGAGAAGAATATTCTTCGGTATATCAAAAGGTTTGTCTTCATGTGTGTTGTAATTGGAAAAAAGAATTTTATTTGCTTCTAATGATGATTTATATCCATAGTCCCCCTTAGCCGTATAATTATTATATATATACGATAAAAGATCATATTTATATATTTTCTTTTTTAAAGTATTTTTTTGTACTAATTCTCTTAAGAAGTCCTGATTCGTTTTTTTTTTTTTTTTTCTAAGGTGTTGATTGATTCTCTTTCTAAGGTGTCGCTTGATTTTCTTTTTCCATTTTTTTTTTGGTACTAATTTAGACCATCCAATCTCAGATAAATTATATTGATGATGACTCCTTAACCAATTTTTCCATTGATTCATTATAGAATCACCAGGGGTCTTATATCTTAATTCGGAATTTAATATTCCTTGTATTCCAACAAAATAATCCTTTATTCTCTTTTTAAGAAAAAGAGATGTTCCATGATATTGAAAATAGGATCTTAACTTATAGAAGTTAATAACCGGGGTTTGTGAGAATCTGAAAAATACATATGCTTGTGACAAGAAAGTTACGTCACGAAATAGCTTTGAACTCGGATCAGTTACGGTTGAAAAAAGACGAAGCATTCTATTCTTTGTTTTACGAATTATTTCTCGATTTTCTTTATCCTCAATAATCCTTTTCATTGATTCAAGAAAAAACTTTACATTGATGCTAAGGTCATTAATAACATATTTAATAACATATAACAAATTATATATAAATAACCTTTCAATGAAAAGTTTTCTAAGACGACGTGATTTTCGTTTTAATCGCTCCTTTATTCTTTTTACTATTTTGAATATTTCCCAAATATTTGTTTGTAATTCTAATCTTTTACCATTAATATTTATACTTGGAATTCGAGATCTCTTTTTCTTATTTTTTTTCATTTTTTTCATTTTTTCTTTTCGATTTCTTAATCTCTCCGTTATAGCATTTAATTCTATTTTTCTTATTTGTATCAATTTACTTCTCATCTGAATCAAAACGTGATCGGGAATGCGCCGTCTAGGCAATAGCCGAAGAGCTTTTTGATAGGTCAGAGGTTCTGAATCTTCTTCTTTTCTCTTCTTATATATATATATTTTTGTTTCTTTCTTTATAAAGAATGAAGTTGGATTTTTTTTTGAAAGTTCTTTTATTTTTTTTTTTATAAGTGGAATATTTTTGATGACCCATTTCATTCTTTCTTTTGAGACAGTTAGAAAGAATTGGATTCTTTCGTTTAATAAAACTAGAAACCGATTCCTTTTCAATTTTTGAATTTTTCTTAGTTGTTTCCAAATGGACCTAAACTGAGAAGATTGCTTTCGGGGAGAACCAAAAGGCACTTCAGCTTCCTTTCCAAAAACTGTTAAAAAGCAATAACACTCTTCTTGCACTTCTTTTTTCATTGCATCTTTATCTTTGTGCCAAGGCTTCATACGAAAAGGAAATAGGATCTTTATTTGAAGACCGTCTGTTATCCAGTTTTCCGGAAATTCACCTTCTGCTTCTGGTATCGTTCCATCATGGGTACATATAATATGCATTTCCTTATTCAAATCTTCAAAATCTTCCGACCATTCAGGAGGTTCAAATAAGAGCATACGAAGGACGTTTTTAGCTATTATCAATGAAGGGAATAGAATCCTTTTTCTAAAAAAAGATTGGATTAGTAATATCACACCTCTTATTGCTTGACCATAGTAAAGGGAATAGAGGTCCCAGGCTTCTGACCTTGCTAGAAGTGTTGCTTCATCGTCTTCTTCTATTTTAAACTCTTCTCTTTTTTTCCCTTCTTTTCTCTTTTCTTTTGTAGAATCTGAAATTTCGAATTCTGCCTTTTTGTTTTTCCACATCCATTTATTAAAAAAAAAAAAAAAGATTTTCGGTGGCTTGAGATTCGAATTGAAAATGAAATTGAAATAGGGGAATCTAGCTGTTCTGTCTATAAACAGTGGAGAGTGCGCCTGTAGTTGCAAGAACATTCTCCAGGTGACTGTTTTACGTCTTTGAGCACGCATGGATCCTCTGATTAGTTCTCGTCCAAAATCTGATCTTTTCCGATAACGTACCACATAATCTTCCTTTTTCTCTTCCTCTTCTTTATTCATTTTTTTTTTTTTAGTTTCTTTGCTATTTTGAGTCTTTTTCGTATTTTGAGTCTCTTTGGCATTATCAGTCTCTTTGGCATTATCAGTCTCTTTGATATTATCAGTCTCTTCGGCATTATCAGTCTCTGTATCCTTTAGATTCTCCTCAACATAAATCACTACGTATTTGCCCTCTCTCGTATGAATTTGAAAATGCTCTTCTTCCGGCGCTAGTTCCGACTCGTCTCTTAATCTGTATGACCATTTTGGGACTTTTTTACTGATTTCTTTTATTCCAACGGATCCTTTTCCATTTACAATTGTTTCATCCTTCGGATCAATTCTAACTGCATCGACTAAAACTTTCAAAATTCTCATCTGATCTTCCAATTTGAATGTTGATTTTTCATAAAATTGATTGATTAAGTTCAACAAAAAAAAACAAATTTCAGTTGGTAATGGTTTGATACTAAATAGATCTTCTTTTTGTTCAAATTTAGGATAATTAGGAGTGAGAAGTAGACCATGAATCTTATTTATCGAAATGTGATCTGTTACAGGAGTTTCTGGGAGTACAGGAGTCTTTGGGAGTAAAAAACTTTCTTTGATTCGTCCGCGATATGGTCCTTTTAATAGTGGATCATATATTTCTGGTAAGTATATTTTTTGAATCCCATCATCTTGAATCTCATCATTACATAATCGAATCCTTTTTTCGAGTACATTCATAGCAATAAATCCCTTATCTAGAGCTTCGGCCCCTTTTAATATTTTATTGCTTAGGTTGTTTTTTTTTTGTTCATTAGTCAAAATCCAATTATTATACAATTCATTGTGGGAAAGTTTTTCTGTTGTGAACCGGGATATCTTTTTTTTTATCATTTCCAAAAAGATTGACAAATTGGGTGGATATGTAAAAGATATTCTTTCTTTCCCATCACTTTGACATGTATGAAAAGAGTATTGTGACATTTCATTTCTTACAGCATCTTCAAACCAATCATTTTCTATATATCGCAACGGACGATTCCACCGTTTAGTATCAAATAGCAGGGTTCGAAAAGCTTTCTTATTAAACTCGAAGAGATCCTTATCCTTTTTATCTTGAATTTTTTCTTCAAATAACTCTAATTTCAGATTTTCCTCATCCCAACCTGGATAAGAAGTTTCAAAAGTTCTTCTGTTTTTGTGGAATTCATCTTTTCCGTTTTCTTTTCCATCTTTTCTGTTTTCTTTTCCATTTGTTCCCATTTCTTCCCTTTCATCCATCTTTCTTGAATCATCTCCTCTTTCCGAATAATTTTCTTCGGAAAATACCTCCTGTTCTTTTTCATCCATTTTAGAAGTTCTTTCTATTTCTTCATTTTTATCTTTTTTCTCCTTACCCTCTAACTCCTCCTCATCCTCCAGCTCCAACCCAGCTTTCTTGATTGAGGGTTTTTTCAGTTCCTTACCAAATTTGTAAGTCAAAATGGGCGATGGTGCTTTTCCCAAGTGGTACAGGCTAATAACAAATAAACTAATGGTAAAGATGCGATGCATAGAATCTCTCCATTCTAACACAA